AGTTGGATAGGATGGCCCTTACGAAAGGATTATATTGCGCCTAATTTCTATGAAATACAAGACGCTCTTTGAATATCAATCTTCACTTCTACGCCTACAGACATTCAAGGAATCGTTTTCTATTCTGTTCTAGATCAAAGAGATTCATTGAATTCTCATGCGTATTATAGGTGGGCTCAATCCAAAATAGGGTTTCATTACAATTTTCCAATTTGGAGGATCTTTCTTTCGGGGGAGCCGGGCTGCTAAAATGAACAAAAAAAGAGTTCTGCACCACGGACTTTGTACCGCGCACAGCACTTAGATGGGCTCTCAAAAGTCATGGAGGAGCGAGTGGTGAAATAGAATGGGAAATAAAAAACGAAAGAAAGGATAAGGGGTTGCTGAGATTCTATTTGAACTATATCTGAAATGAATCTTGCCTATTCCCAACTATCCACTCTTTAAGATCGGACTGTTGGGTTTTCAAACAACTAACTTGACTTTTTGGATATGAAGAATTCATATTTTTTGTTTGAATGAGAAGAGGCATCATAGAAACAAAGAAAAAAGAAGCCGAAACAGCATGGAATTCTTTTCTTTTCCTATCTACAAAAAGATAGGGAGGTATATCTCTAGACACCTAGATGGAGAAGTTATGGGTTGTGGTCTAGACTATTAACCAATATGTCTGGTGATCCATATCGAATGTAGTTACTAATAGCTACTAGCTACTCATCCGAAGTGTCGATATGGATCATTGGATGAGTATCTATTAGTAACTACATGCCAGGAACCAGATTTGAACTGGTGACACGAGGATTTTCAGTCCTCTGCTCTACCAGCTGAGCTATCCCGACCCTTCCCGACATATTATACCCATCCTACTCGATGGATTAGGTCTCTGTCAATTCACATGAAAGAGAATCAAAAAGCATTCCAAAGTCTTACCCAGAGAATTTCTGAGATCTTCAACAAGAATACTTTGTAGGTTTCATTGAATTAAGAATCATGATATGTATTGTGAATGATTCAAATGGGGGTTCCTTACTCAGGGATGTTCTTTTGTACGTATATCGTACATCTCAAGGACTTGTAATAACCGAGGAGCATTTCTGCTCCGATCTAGTTGGCAAAGTGTAGAGTGAATCAGAAACATATTGTGGAATGGAACCGCTGATGAAAAAGTAGGGGGATGGGCCTTTGTTTTTTAGTGTGATTGGGGATAGAGGGACTCGAACCCTCACGATTTCTAAAGTCGACGGATTTTCCTCTTACTATAAATTTCATTGTTGTCGGTATTGCTATTGACATGTAGAATGGGACTCTATCTTTATTCTCGTCCGATTAATCAGTTCGTTAAAAGATCTATCAGACTATGGAGTGAATGATTTGATCACTGAATTTGTGGGGATCGATTCACAATAATGCTTCCATTTTTCATATAAAAAAAGAAGGATTCGGGGAGGAATTAATATGAATCGTTTGATTATTTCAGTATACGTATGTATCTAGTTTCATCCTTCATCCCTTCCTTTGAAAGATTCCTCTAGCAACGCAGTCTACCCCATTCGTTAGAAGAGCTTCCGTTGAGTCTCTGCACCTATCCTTTTTGGATTCTTGTTTTCGGAACCCCCCTTTTTGTCTGAAAACAGGATTTGGCTCAGGATTGCCCATTTTTGATTCCAGGGTTTCTCTGAATTTGAAAGTTTTCACTTAGTAGGTTTCCATACTAAGGCTCAATTCACTCAAGTCCGTAGCGTCTACCAATTTCGCCATATCCCCTTTTTTGTTTTGAACCTAGGATCCCTTTCCCCCTCTTTCTTTTCTTTCTCGTTTTTCTTTCATTTTTGCTTATACCGTAACCTTTGAATTCATTAGATTAGATAGGATTCTATATCTAAAAATCTAAAAAGTTTCTCCGTTTACTGCTATTTGATTTCTTATGTATCTTATCTATCCTTATCTATCGGAGAACAGGTATTTTGGCCAATCAGAAATGATTCTAGCATTGATGAATCCGCAATTCAACATGGATAGATCTATACCACAGAATATATGCCTCTCTTCTTCTCATTTTTACGGCGCTGTTTTTCATACTTAAACGGTCGATTCTTTGTTGTCTTATCGCTCTGAATGAAACCAGAGGAATATCTCATTTTTTTTCTGTTCTGTATTGTATCCTTATTATCTTGATTCTTTAGAATCATATAAATCGAAAAGAGAATCCTATAACTAAAAACGAAAACTAGAATCAATGAGACATCGAAAATCAAAAGAAAAATTCGATTGATTTTGATTTCAATTGAAAAAGGATATAAAATTCTATTTGAGATTTCTTGTTAGAGAATATTCATTCTGAATTCGATTTCGAGTCTTTCTATATGCTAGAATGCTAGAGGATTTCTGAATAGCTAAGATCCTGGCAGTTTGCGGAATTCCTATGCAAAATTTCTGTTATGTGAGCCCGCTTAGCTCAGAGGTTAGAGCATCGCATTTGTAATGCGATGGTCATCGGTTCGATTCCGATAGCCGGCTTTTTTATTTGTTCGATTTTCTACTTTGAACCTTGAATGTCTCCTTGACACCAAGGAATAGAATATTGAAAAGACTTCTTTACCGTCTTTCAAAAAGTAACTGATCGAGTAGGTCGTAAGAACTTCCAACTATGAATAAAAAAAAGCTTCGAGCAGTTAGTAACAAATCAAGAAAAGTATTCTTAACTTGCTATATAAACCAAAGAGTCGGAATATTGATACAACTTATCGCATTTTTCTTTGTAGTACAGTACTTCAGTCGAGTTTGCTTCGTTTATCATTTAGTTCAGTCTTAATTTAGTCACTTCCATTTTCAATAAAAAAGGAGTCTTTATGTCTCGTTACCGAGGGCCTCGTCTCAAAAAAATAAAACGTCTGGGGAATTTACCGGGATTAACTACTAAACGCCTCCCAAAGAACGAAAAAAAGAAAAAGAAAATCAAAAAATCTCAATATCGGAGTCGTCTAGAGGAAAAACAAAAATTGCGTTTTCATTATGGTCTGACAGAGCGACAATTACTTAAATACGTTCGTATCGCTAGCAAAACCAAAGGATCAACAGGTCAGGTTTTACTACAATTACTTGAAATGCGTTTGGATAACATTATTTTTCGATTGGGTATGGCTTCGACCATTCCCGGGGCCCGGCAATTAGTTAATCATAGACATATTTTAGTTAATGGTTGTCTAGTAGATATCCCAAGTTATCGCTGCAAACCCCGAGATATTATTACAACGAAGGATGAACAAAAAACCAGAGCTCTCATTCAAAATTCTCTTGCTTCATCCTCCCAGAAGAAATTGAAATTGCCAGAACATTTGACTCTTTACTCATCCCAATATAAAGGATTAGTCAAGCAAATAATAGCGCGTCGTCGGGTTGGTTTGAAAATCGAAGAGTTGCGAGTTGTAGAATATTATTCCCGTCAAACTTGAACCTAACTAAAAGAACAAAGCTTCGGAAATTTTGGCCCCCCTTTTCGACAAAATAAATCGACCTAAGATACCTAAGATAGGGGAGTTCCCAGTTATGTATCATAGATCGGCGGGGATATTTTCATTCCTTGGCTGCTCTTTCCAGTATTTTTTCGTACTACAAAACTAAAAAAATGAGTAATCAAGAATTTCTATCAAAGAAAGATCCCTTTGCTGGAAGTATTCAATTTGATTTGATACATTGTGGTCAATAAGGTTCGTGAATTCCGTGAAGGGACGGAGAGAGGAGAGAGAGGGATTCGAACCCTCGGTAAACGAAAGCCTACATAGCAGTTCCAATGCTACGCCTTGGACCGCTCGGCCATCTCTCCGAAAAAATCTGATGTTCTGATTATGGCCTAGAAACCCGGTGAATCGCGAATTCGAAAATACGTAAGGTAAGAGAGATAAAGAAAACAGAATAAAAAAATGGAGGTAATTCTATGATTATGCGAATCGAGGTAATTAATATCCGTCAGACTCTTTTCTTTTTTTGCTGTCGGACTAATCTTTTGATTCTACTGTTGGGAGGACTTATCTACCGGATCAACCTTACCCAAGCACTTAGTAATATGGCTAGGATTACAGTGGTACGAAAAGGAATGAAACTCTTGTGGGTACTGATCCAACGGGTCAATCTCATCTGACCGTTCACAAGGTTCTTACTATTTTCGCGGAGGTTGACCACTCTTCTATTTTTTTTTTAGTAACGTTCTGCTTCTGCTATTGGGTTGCCCCACAACCTAAGAATCTCTTTACCTTCACTAGGACTCTGCCTTCGGAAGTCAGGTATTTTCGGAAACAGGATTCATGTCAAGTCCGCGGGATAGTTCGGCCCATCAATATCCGGATGGAGCGTCGCATCGCAATCCAGACCTGGAAAATGAAGGATTGCTTCCTTTTTTTGCATCCGCTATACAACCGGGACATCCAGGAGGGGCCTCTCGATCGGCAAGACCAGTCCCAGATTCTATGGGAGCAAAACCATAGCCGAGTAGTCGGCTTAGCCGCGCTCTGCATATATAATATGCAAAGAAATCTCATAAGCTCTAGGGATTCATACCGAGAGCTCTCTCGAACATCAACCTCAATGATCCAGGAATTGGAGAGCCGGGTTTCCTGGTTCGAGGAAACTGACAATTCTGTCACTCTGCAGGACGCAAACTTCCGCCTGCAGGAGGATAATGACTGCCTCCGAGCATCCCAGAGAACCCTCGAGGGTGATTTACTCCTGGCAAATCATGAAGTAGTAACATCAACCTCAACGATCCAGGAGTTGGAGAGCCGGGTTTCCTGGGACTACTATGGACAGAGTCTGAACTAAGCCGGAAAGAAAGGACAATAGACCCTCAAAAAGCGAACGCGGAAAGAAACAGGCGATTCATTGACGAATTCTTTCTAATTCACGAGGGTAGGAACACTGAGGTTGCCATTGAAAAGTTCCTTGACGATCAAACTCGCTTTTCTCTGGCTACGTGTAGCGACGAAGACACATAACCAAGAGACAAAAAAGCGAGTTCAAAAACGCTCTGCTATATGGATCTGATGCAGCAATGCAAACAATTCGAAAAATAGAAAAGTTTTTTCTCAAAGTAAAAAAAAGATTCGCGGCCCGGGGGATAAAAAAACCATACAGGTTTTTTTATCCCCCGAGTCTTTTTTTTATGTGATTTCGTACTGTCCAATTCCTTTGTTTGTGGGATTCTTATCCTACGAGAGGTAATGAGAAGAATTAGGGAGTGGATTGTGAACTATGCCTAGATCACGGATAAATGGAAATTTTATTGATAAGACCTCTTCAATTGTAGCCAATATCTTATTACGAATAATTCCGACAACTTTAGGAGAAAAAGAGGCATTTACCTATTACAGAGATGGTGCGATTTGATTCTTTTTATTTATTTACCATTCTCCGTCTTACGAGCGAGAAAGGCACATGATTTGGTATAGAACGAAAAAGATTATTCTATTTTTATATTTATATATTATCCGAAAAGAAACTCGAAAGAAACCTACGCTTCGTGAAGGTGAAGTTTGGAAATAGAACAATTCCTTCTATCGTGTATCCCCGAGTGATGCAGCCTCAGATGCTTTCATTTTCAATTTGAGTATTGAGCGAAAGGTTCCACCTATAGGTTCTTACAAGTCAATCCTACTCCACTAATACCAATAGGCGGCATAGAGGAAGAAGCACTACACCTAGGAATCAACAACAAGAAAACTTTAGTTAGAACTTATTCCCTTTTCCTTATCGGGATCGGGACTAACAAACAAGAGTGGTTGGGACAACAAACATCCATCTCGTTCGTACTTTGGATACCCGTAGAACCATCGAAGTCCGTTGAAGTGACTCATTCCTGGAAATAGGAGGCGTTGAGGACAAAGAAATTGTTGGAGTTACTTTTTCTATCTACCACCAATACGCTGTATGTTAAGAAAAGACCTCTTGCAGGAAGGCTGGCTAGAGATTTCTTGTAAAAATACTAGCCCCTGTCAGTTCATAAAATGAGAATCTTGCAATATCTTTTTTTTTGATTCCAGGGATTCTTATCATTCATTATGTACAGAAGGGAGGAGCCGTATGAGATTGAAATCTCACGTACGGTTCTGGAACGGGGATTATTTGACTAGAATGAACAACCGTAACGGATGTCAGCTCAATCCGAAGGAAATTATGCGGAAGCTTTACATAATTATTATGAAGCTACGCGACTCGAAATTGATCCCTATGATCGAAGTTATATACTCTATAACATAGGCCTTATCCACACAAGCAATGGAGAACATACGAAAGCTTTGGAATATTATTTCCGGGCACTCGAACGAAACCCATTCTTACCACAAGCTTTTAATAATATGGCCGTGATCTGTCATTACGTGCGACTATCTCCACTATAGAAAGAGGGAAAGAAAGATCCAATCCGCCAGTCAATACTAGAACGAAAATAGGCTTTCTACATATTTATCGTACAAAGCAACGATTTGTATTAGCTGTAGCAAAGAAAGAGACTTCATAGAAGCCAAAATAGGAAGAAATAGATATGCCTATAAGACTAGATTCTATGGATAAAAGCTCTAATTGAATTGATGGGGGAAGCGCCGTAAAGATCAATTAGCGAGGGTTTGGACCGATACAATAAGAACTGCTTTCCTTATGTCATGATATGAGATAAAAATTAGGAATCCACTTATGTAATAGAGTCGATCCACTAAGGTATTCAGCAGCGGTGTAGTATCAGATCCCAAAGAGAGTAAGTCCTTTCTTTCTTATGGAGGAAAGAAAGTCTTTTTCAAAGATTCTATAGAAATTTCGATATGAAATCGAGATAGTTACCTTTCAGAAAATGCTAATGATAGCAGAGATGTCTATGCTTCATTTTTCTGAAGGTGGGAAAAAAGAGAAAACTGAATTCGAAATGAAATCCCAATTCACGTTTGAAGCTCATGGAAATGTATGTAATTAACCTCTTCTGGGTAACCCGAAAAACAAAAATGGGATTGATTTACGAGAAATCTTATTTAATTAGTCTAGGGGAGATTAAGATGGGATACAAAAATAATGGATTGCTGAGGCTGAGCCGTATGAGTTAGGAAACTCTCAAGTACGGTTCTAAGGGAAGGAATTCACCCACCTATTCTGACCGAGGAGAACAGGCCATTCGCCAGGGAGATTCTGAAATTGCGGAGGCTTGGTCCAATCAAGCTGCGGAGTATTGGAAACAAGCTATAGCGCTTACTCCAGGGAATTATATTGAAGCGTATAATTGGTTGAAGATCACGAGACGCTTTGAATTTGAATAAGAACACTCTCTTTTTTTTGTTTGTTGGATCCATCCGTAAAATTCAATAGATCATTCAACTAATCACGGAATTTTATTATATTCCTTCTAATTCTAAGATCGTTGTATTTCGTCTGATACCTCGTAGAGATAAACGCTACCCGACATATCCGCTATTCAAACTCAAAAAAGAGTCCTTTGAATGATTCAATATGGATACTGGGATATCT